GTTCGAAAATAAAATATATATATCTATATTTTAATTTTATTTATTTTCGAGCACGAGTTTTTGTCGGTAAAAAAGAAATCAAATGTATTCAAGGGGGCTTTTAGAGAACGTATCAATAAGCTAGACCCATGCTTCTAGTTGTTTCATGCCATAAATAAACGCGAACACTCAAGAAATCCGTCGGACAGGCAGATTCACATCTCTTACAACCAACACAGTCTTCTGTTCTTGGAGCCGAAGCTATTTGCTTAGCTTTACATCCGCCCCAAGGTATCATTTCTAATACATCTGTCGGGCAAGCTCGGACACATTGAGTACACCCTATACATGTATCATAAATCTTTACTGAATGTGACATTGGATCTAGAAATTTTTTTTTAAGACTATAAATTTTCGATCGAGTAAATTTGTAAATGAATTATAGATTTAGATACCAGATGAGTCAATAATTTATCAGAATTTTTATAATCAATGTACTTTCAGATTAACTCATGCGATAGGGCCAAGATACTTTGCTTTTTTACGTTTTCGCAAACCTGATCATGGATTACGTATCATACAGATAATTTTACTTGATGAATATCATAATTTATCTGATAAAAAAATACTACTTATTCAACAAATTCGATTGATTGATACGAGTTGATTTTCTGTTACGATAAATTGACGAAACAATAGCTGGGCCAATAGCTGCTTCAGCGGCTGCAATAGCTATAACAAAAATTGAGAAAATATTCCCTTTTAATTGGCGACTATCAAAAAAATCAGAAAATGTTACGAAATTCATATTAACTGCATTTAGTATAAGCTCAAGACACATAAGGGCCCTAACCATATTTCGGCTCGTGATCAATCCATAAATACCGATAGAAAATAAATAGGCACTTATAATAAGTACATGTTCCAGCATGATTGGCCAACTCCTTATCAATTCCGATTCATTTCAATATGAACAAAAATGTAATAGATTCAATTCAATTGACAAAAAAAAAGTACAGAACAAGGGAATATATTGGTAATCGATCGAATAAAAGAATTTTTTTTTAAACAGAAACAACCTTCAAATAGAATTGAAGGGGAATGGGTGTGATAACATAGAACAAAGTTTCATTTATGCTATTTCTAACTAAAGATTTATTACTGGCGAGCCACGGCAATTGCACCGATCAAAGCAGCTAAAAGAATGATCGAAATGAGTTCAAATGGAAGAAAAAAATATGTTGATAAATGAATTCCAATTTGTTGACTATTACTTATTAAATCTTGCTCTAGAATCTGGTTTGATCTTGTAGTCCAAATAATCCCATACCATGACGTATCTACAATAGTAGTCATTAGTGAAACAAAAATACTTGTACAAATCAGAAAAGTAATTCCACTACCAACGGTCCAAAGATTAAAATCTTTGGAATATTCTGAACCCTTCATGAACATGACAGCAAATATGATTAAAACATTTATAGCTCCCACGTAAATAAGTAGTTGCGCAGCAGCTACAAACTGGGCGTTTGCTAGAATATAGAATAAGGATATAGAAACAAGAACCAGTCCCAACGAAAAAGCAGAATAAATGGAGTTGTTAAATAATACTACTCCCATACTTCCTAATATAAGACCTGATCCCAACAAGACTACAAGAAAATCATGTATCGGTCCAGGCAAATCCATTATATGTAGTAAAAAAAGAGATAAATAAATCTAAATATTTTTCATGACCTTATTGATCTGACCAGGAAAAAAAATGGATAATCAATTCCTAATTAAATCTTAAGGGGTGTGAATTAATGTAGGTACAGTTATTGTATTAATCTTAGTCTTGATCTGAAAGAGTAGATTGAAACTATATATTTCGAAATATATAGTTTCAATCTAAATTAAGCTGCAATTCTGATGAATCAATAGTTTGGATTTGTAGGTAGTGACCAAACAAACAAAACGAAAGAAACCTCATTTCTTTAGATCAAAACGGAACCTTAGGAATTTCCAATTACTCTTTAATCAAGGGATTTACTTATTTTAGACTTAAATTAAATTTGAGGCGAATTCAAAATTGTTCTGATTGTATAATCATCAACTACTGACATTGGTAAACGACCCAAAGAAATTTGATTATAATTCAATTCGTGCCGATCATAAGTAGAAAGTTCATATTCTTCAGTCATTGATAAACAATTTGTTGGACAATATTCAACGCAGTTACCACAAAATATACAGATCCCGAAATCAATACTGTAATTAAGCAATCGTTTCTTTCGAATATCGGTTTCCAATTTCCAATCAACAACGGGGAGATCTATAGGACATACACGAACACATACTTCACAAGCAATACATTTATCAAATTCAAAATGGATTCGACCGCGGAAACGCTCCGATGTGATTAATTTTTCGTAAGGATATTGAATAGTTACAGGCAAACGATTTGCATGGGATAAAGTAATCATGAAACCTTGACCAATGTACCTTGCAGCTCGTACTGTTTGTTGACCATAATTCATGAACCCAGTTACCATAGGGAACATATTGTAATATCTCTCAAAAATTTTTTGTTTGTTTCTTTCTCTTGTTTGAGCAAGTCGTTAATCTAGAATATGGTATTCCTTTACAGTGAAAAGAGTTGAAAAGAAGTTGTTAATAATAGATTACCGAGAGATATAGGTAAAAGAAATTTCCATCCGAGATTTAATAGTTGGTCTATTCTTAGTCGGGGTAAAGTCCATCTTGTTGCTATAGAAATGAACAAGAACAAATAAGTTTTAGCTAATGTAATAAAGATACTAACTGTCATTCCAAAGACTTCATACGCTTTATTTATTTCAAAAAGTTCATAACCGAATATGTATGGAATAGAGATATCCCAACCACCCAAGTAAAGAACAGTTACAAATAACGAAGAAACTAATAGGTTTAGATAGGAAGCAACATAAAATAAACCAAATTTGATACCCGAATACTCGGTTTGATAACCCGCTACTAATTCCTCTTCTGCTTCTGGTAAATCAAAAGGTAATCTCTCGCATTCTGCTAAGGAAGAAATTAAAAAAATAACAAACCCTATAGGTTGACGCCACAAATTCCATCCCCAAAAACCATATTTTGATTGAGCCTCAACTATATCAACTGTACTCGAACTGTTAGATAATCATAGTCGGTAATAACATCACTGTTCTCATCGCTATTACAGAACCGTACATGAGATTTTCACCTCATACGGCTCCTTGAGGGGCCATAAATAAATCTAAGGAGCGTGTTGGGATTATTTATCTTGATATGTCATTTTTGTAGACTAGTATAGGATAAAAATCTATCGTGTGTCCCCAAATTAACCCAATCGAATTCTGTCTGTTCTAATAATAAAGAAAAAGGGTACTTCTGAATTGATCTCATCCTTTAATAAAAAAAAAAATTCTTTGTTGAGTAATAACTTAACTCGTCAGTAAAATACTATTTATTATAAATATCAATAACCCATCGTTTTCAATTACGAAAAAAAAAGTTGGCTATTCCATTAGTTCATGAAGTCGGACACGAATTCTATCTCTATGAATAGGGAGATAGTAAAGAAATGAATATAGGAATAGATGGGGATAAGAAATAATAAAAAAGATCTGGTTTTTTGTTATAATTGGCTTCTTTCCATTTTTTTTTTTTCGTTCCTATTCTTCTTTCTGCCAAAAAGGGGACTTACTAAATAAGGGATTATTTCGTTTCCGATAGTCATTTATATAATGGGTGGATAGGCGCATACTCTGGATCGGAATCGTGGGGAGTACTGCCTGATCATTTCTACAAACTTAAAGCCCCAATTCGTATTCTTTTTAGATTATGCATTTTGCAAAAATGTGCTTCTCTCGCTTTTGGATAATTTGGAAAATCTCCATTACTAATCCTTTCTATATCTTGGTGTTTCTAACCATCCACTCATTTTTGCTCAATCAGCCGTGTTATGGTAATACATATATGTGATTACATACAAATAATAGTGAAAACTCAATCCGGTTGATCTTTTGAGTCCGCTTCAAGACAGGATAACTAGTGAACCCATCTTGGGATAAAGGCTCTCTTGCGCCTATCTTTATTTCTGCTTAACTCTTATACATAGAAAATGAGACTCAATATTTTGACTGCTAATTTGGATTTATATAAGCAGTTTTCTTTCACTCATATAACTATCTGATTTAGTTCATTAATCCGAATAATGAATATAAAAACGAAGATATCTATTGAATTCATTTCACCCCTTTTCTCGAAAAAAAGTGGGAGAAGTTTATGTCTTAACGAATCACACGTAGAGATATTGATAATACACACAAAGTTAATGGTATTTCATAACTAATTGATTGAGCAGCAGCTCGTAGACCACCTAAAAAGGAATATTTATTATTGGATCCATATCCTGACATAAGAAGTCCGATGGGAGCAACACTTGAAATGGCAATCCATAAAAAAACACCGATATGGAGATCGGCTAAAACAAGGCGATAACCAAAAGGAATTACTGAATAGCTTAGTAAAATTGATATGACTGCTATGGATGGTCCGATACTGAATAAACGAGTATCACCTCTAGATGGCAGCAGATTTTCTTTTAAAAGTAGTTTTGTACCATCTGCTAAAGCTTGAAGAACTCCCAAAGGACCGGCATATTCGGGTCCAATCCGTTGTTGTATCCCTGCGGATATTTCTCTTTCTAACCATACAATTACTAGTACGCCTATTGTGATTCCCAATACAGTAGTCAAAATAGGGACAAGCACCCAGAGAATTTCATAGACTTCTTTTAAGAATTCCAATCTCGAAAAAGAATTGATATCTTGTACTTGTGATGTATCAATTATCATTTTAACGATCAACTTCTCCCATAATGATATCTATGCTACCTAGTATTGTCATAATATCAGCCAATTTCATTCTTTTAACTAACTGAGGAAGAATTTGCAAATTGATAAAACCCGGCGGTCGAATTTTCCATCTCCAAGGAAAACCACCCTGATCCCCTATCAAAAAAATGCCCAATTCCCCTTTCGGGGCTTCGACTCTCACATAAAGTTCTTGTTTCGCCAATTCAAAAGTTGGCGAAGGTTTTTTACTAATGAATCGATAGTCAAAGTCATTCCATTCCGGAGACCTTCCTCGATCAAACGATCGTATTTCTAAATTTTCATAAGGTCCCCCTGGAATTCCTTCCAAAGCTTGTTGAATAATTTTTACGGATTCCGTCATCTCACCAAGTCTGACTAAATAACGAGCTAATGAATCTCCTTCTTTTTGCCACTGAACTTCCCAATCAAATTCGTCATAACACTCATAATGATCAACTTTACGAAGATCCCATGGTATTCCGGAAGCTCGTAGCATTGGTCCTGATAACCCCCAATTTATTACCTCTTCTCCACCAATAATGCCTACTCCCTCAACTCGTTCTAAAAAAATAGGATTTTGTGTAATAAGTTTTTGATATTCAGCAACCCCCGTCAAAAAATAATCGCAGAAATCCAAACATTTATCTATCCATCCATGAGGTAGATCAGCCGCGACCCCCCCGATACGAAAAAAATTATGCATCATTCTCATACCGGTGGCTGCTTCGAATAGATCATATACTAATTCTCTTTCTCTGAAAATATAGAAGAAGGGAGTCTGTGCGCCAATATCCGCCATAAAAGGTCCAAGCCATAACAGATGAGAAGCTATACGACTCAACTCCAACATAATTACTCTGATATAGCTGGCTCTTTTAGGTACTTGAATATTTCCCAACTGTTCGGGACCATTTACGGTTATTGCTTCTGTGAACATAGTAGCTAAATAATCCCAACGTGTTACATAAGGTAGATATTGTATAATTGTTCGGTTTTCTGCAATTTTTTCCATCCCTCTGTGTAAATAACCCAATATTGGTTCACAGTCAATAACATCTTCACCATCCAAAGTAAGGATGAGTCGAAGAACACCGTGCATTGATGGGTGGTGAGGGCCCATATTTACTATCATGAGGTCTTTTCTTGTAGCTGGTCCATTCATAAGTTTTTCCTCGATTCATCTTTCCATGAATTGCCGAAAATGAAAATAAGTTCATAAAAATTCAAGATCTAATAAATCAAATAATTCAAAATGACTTTTCAAATTACTGATTACTGAGTTTTTGACTCACGAATATCCAATTGATTAATTAATTCTTTATACCGCATTTTATTTTTCTTTGATAAATAAGAAAGTAATCGTTGGCGTTTTCCGAGAATTTTACGTAGACCTCTTTGAGATAAATAGTCTTTTTTGTGCAATTCCAAATGTGAAGTAAGTCTTCGTATCTTATTGGTGAAACTGACTACTTGAAATTCAACAGAGCCTCCATTTTCTTTTTTTTCTTCTTGCGAAATAACTGAGCTGAATGAATTTTTTACCATAAAATCAAATCTCCTTACCCTCCTTTTTTCTTTTTTTAGAAATTATTATTGATCAGTAATAATAATGTTACTCATTTTCATTTGATATAGACAATAATCTTTATTTGATTAAGAATTTCTATTCGTTTTTTTTTTTTTTTCTTTTTAATAAAATTTAGCAATCCCATTTTTAAAATTGGATTCAGATAGGTATACAAATACAAAAGGCTGGTATATTTCTGCACGCACAAAAAATATTTCGACTGAAAACGCAAATGAAATAAGAATATTTTATTAAATGAAATCAGAATATTTTATTAAATTAAATCAGAATATTTTATTGATTTATTTCTAAATCTAATAGATACGTCATTGAATTAAATTAAATTAATATGATCTAGCATAATTTAAGACAGTGCCATATGTGTATTTCTTTGTCTTCATATACCATATAAGGTACGGGCAATAGAGGAAAAATGTAGCATTACCGAATTTTCAATTGGGGATACATCTGGATCCTTAGCATACTAAAACGACTGCTATTATTGGTATCAAACCAATAACGATTCATACAAGCTAAATCTTCTAATCGATAATTGGGCCAAAGAAAGAACTTTAATTTATTTAGTTGATTTTTATATCTATCAAGATGTTTGCTTCTTTTATCTAAAACTGGATCATGAGTTTTCACCTTATTTGCATTGTAAAATGCTGTATTTCTGTGGATATCATTTCTATTCCCAGAATTGAAACAAATTATAATTCTGAACTCTCTACGACCTCTAGGGGATAAGATATTTTCCGGAACAAGCAAATCATACTGAGTGCTGGTTCTATTTTCATTCATTTTTTGATGTATTGCAATGGATTCAGCAAAACTCTTCTTATCAGGATAGCCTTTTTCTTGATATCTTTGATTAATTTGGTACTTATTCTTATGAACTAATGAAATACCTATGGTTTGAGACATAATAAAGTGTCCATCATTTTTTACAGACAGACGAACTGGTTCAATAATAAATACTCCCTTTTTGATTAGTTCTGTAAGAGTTAGATCATTGTGAATTTTCATAATATCCAGACTCATTTCTCTACTTTGAATAGAGGCTAGAGTAATTTCGTTGAGATTTTTCAGTCTAAGCAGGAGACAATATACTTTGATGTTATTGAGTATTCTTTTATTCAAGCCAGTACCCCATTTCAATTGAAAACGAAAATCTCTTTTTAGTAAGGAAGCAAACTCTGCGTCCAGATTTTTATTGGGTTGCTTTTTATTTATAGGTTTTTTAACATCTGCTCCCGCGGAATCGTCTTGAACATTTTTTTTTTGGTTTGAGAGAACTGATTCAAGATCCTCTTCGTTCACGGATTCCTTTTCTCCTTTATTGCCATTTTCCTTTTCAAGAGTTTTTTCCTTTTCAAGAGTTTTTTCCTTTTCAAGAGTTTTTTCCTTCGCTGATATAAAAAGAGATCCTTTTTTCTTTCCAATTTGTTTTTTATTTTTACTAAAAATTTCATTTCCATTCAAATTTAAAAGAAGTGATTTGATTGGTATGATCCACGGATTAATCTTATATGCATTATAAAATATGAAAAATTCTGGAAAGAACCAAAGTCCCCGATTCCGTATGGAACGACTTAGTATTTCGTCATTCATTCTCATCCAATCAAAAAAGAATTTTTTTTTATTGTTGGGTGGGTTGATTTCTTGATGTTGATTAATTGTGCGATAAAAAAAATCTTTCTTATCAAATTTTTCAATTAGTTCAAAAGGATTAACCCCAGTTTTAGTATTTTTATTACTGTTCGTGTCAGTCTCAATATTGATCCAGGCTCTAATATCGGCCTCATTTTTAAGACACAAATGCAACATTTTCCAATCAACATATTTTCTATCCAGATTTTTTTCCAGATCTAGAATACCGTTTTCTCCTAGAAGAGTATTGATGGGGATACCCCTTAGTAGATCAACAAATTTCCATTTATCTGTGTTGTACTTATAAGAACTTTTTTTATTATTTTTTACTTGTACTGGTTTTACTTGTACTGGTAATTCATCAATATATATATCTTTATTATCTTCATAATTAATAGATTTATATGATAAAAGATCATATATATATATTTTGATTTTATTTTTTTTATTTTTTTTATCGTTTTTATTCAGTAATGAGTAGTGTGTTTCAAAATCATTTTTTTTTTTATAATCAATTAATCGATTTTTTTCATATGAATAACATTGGTTAAAATTTTTCTTTTTACGATGTTGCTTGACTCTATTTCGCCATTTTTGTGGTAGTAATTTTTCCCATCTAATGGGATATAAATCGTAGTGATAATGACCCCTTAACCAGTTTTTCCATTGATTCATTCCAGAATTTGGAAGATTCTTTTGTTTTAAGTCGGAATGTAATATTTCATGTGCTCCAACAACTTCAACAAAATAATCCTGTATTTCATTCTTAAGAAAAAGAGCTGTTCCGTGATATTGAAAGACAGGTCTTAACTTAGATAAGTTAACAATTTGTGTTTGTGATAATTTGTAAAATAAATATGCTTGCGACAAGTATGATAAGTCCCAAAGGATCTCTCCATTCTTATTACGAATATTCGAAAATGACTTTTTGATAGTTGAAATAAAGTGAATTAGACTTTGATTTGTTTTATCAATTCTTTCTTGATTTGCTTCATTATTGGAAATGGATTTAGTCAAATTTGTCTTTATTGAATCCATAAAAAGTTGCACCTTAATGCTCGGGATATTAATCATACGTTCAAAGATATCTATGTATATGTTTTCAACGAAAAATTTTAGAAAATGATGCGATTTACGAATTAATCGTACATTTCGTTGTTTTAATAGCTTTAAAATATTTTTCTGAGATTCTAATATTTTATCATCATAACTTATTTTGTTAGGACTAACATTTATTTCTGGATTTCGAAACTCTTTTTTGGTGTCTTTTCTAATTTTTTCAATTTTTTTTAGTATGGTGTTTGTTCTATCAGTCAGATCTTTCAGCTTTTTTTCTCTCAATGATCCAATTATAATGGACGAGCCTTGTCTCATTCGATTACTTATTATCGAATTTTTTGCGTTTTTAGCTTGATTCAACTCGTATATTTCTTTCAATTCAAATAATCGAATTAGATTTTTTTTTAATTTGGTTATTTTTTCTTTTATAAACAAATATTTTTTGATGACCCATTTTGTTGTTGCTTTTGAGATATTTATAAACAAGTTTATAAACAAGTTTGTTCTTTCTTTTAAAACTCTTAGAATTATAAAACACTTCGTTTTCAATTTTGTAATTTTGTTTTCGAGTTCTTGTTTTACTATTAAAATGGGTTCAAAAAAAAAAAGTGGTTTTCGGGCAGAACCAAAAGGCAGTTCAGCTTCCATTCCCAACACTGTTAAAAAACAAAAATCATTTTTTTGTCCTTGCCCTTGCTTCTTTTTTATTGAATCTTTATTAGGGGATTGTAACCTAGATGTGTACCACGGTTTCATACGAAAAGGAAATAAGATCTTTATTTGAAGACCGTCTGTTAACCAGTTTTTTGGAAATTCTGTTTCTGATAATTGAACACCATTATAGGTGCATTTTACATGC